GTCCTTGTAGCTTATAAAAAGCATAACACTGAAGATGTTAAGATGGATGATCGCCCACACCCAAGGACAAAAGACTTAGTCCTAACCTTACCGTTAGTTCTTGCCAAATATATACATGCAAGTATCCGCACCCCAGTGAAAATGCCCTCAACACCTTAACAAGGCCAGAGGAGCAGGTATCAGGCTCACTCCAATAAACTGTAGCCCAAAACGCCTTGCCTAGCCACACCCTCACGGGTACTCAGCAGTAATTAATATTAAGCAATAAGTGTAAACTTGACTTAGTTAAAGCAATCCATCAGGGCTGGTGAATCTTGTGCCAGCCACCGCGGTCATACAAGAAGCCCAAATTAACCCACACGGCGTAAAGAGTGGTACCCTGTTATCGTCCCAACTAAGACTGAAATGTAACTAAGCTGTTACAAGCACATGATACATTTAATATCTTCCACCAAAACGATCTTAGCCTCACGACCAATCAAACACCACGAAAGCCAGGGCACAAACTGGGATTAGATACCCCACTATGCCTAGCCCTAAATCTTGATGCTTCCCCTACCTAAGCATCCGCCTGAGTACTACGAGCACAAACGCTTAAAACTCTAAGGACTTGGCGGTACTCCAAACCCACCTAGAGGAGCCTGTTCTATAATCGATAACCCACGATACACCCAACCACCCCTCGCCACATCAGCCTATATACCGCCGTCCCCAGCTCACCCCTAATTGAGGGACAGATAGTGAGCACAATAGTCTCATCCTACTAGCAAGACAGGTCAAGGTATAGCTCATGGGGTGGAAGAAATGGGCTACATTTTCTAACTTAGAAAACTACGACAAGAAGCATGAAACTACTTCTGAAAGGCGGATTTAGCAGTAAAACAGGATAATAATGCCTTTTTTAAGCCGGCCCTGGAGTACGTACATACCGCCCGTCACCCTCCTCACAAGCCACCCCCACTAAATTCTTAAACTGCCCTCAGGCTAAAGATGAGGTAAGTCGTAACAAGGTAAGTGTACCGGAAGGTGCACTTAGTCTACCGAGATGTAGCTATAACCAAAGCATTCAGCTTACACCTGAAAGATATCTGCCCACTATCAGATCATCTCGAAGCCTACTCTAGCCCGACCCCCCCCCACCAATTCACCTTCCCCATCAAACTAAAGCATTCCCCTCCAGGATTTAGTATAGGCGATAGAAAAGTCCCCTCCACCCGGCGCGATAGAGACCATGTACCGTAAGGGAAAGATGAAATAACAATGATAAACCAAGCACCCAACAGCAAAGACTAACCCTTGTACCTTTTGCATCATGATTTAGCAAGAATCGACCAAGCATAATGCCAACTTAAGTTTGCAACCCCGAAACCCAAGCGAGCTACTTACGAACAGCTATTTAATGAGCAAACCCGTCTCTGTTGCAAAAGAGTGGGATGATTCGCCAGTAGTGGTGAAAAGCCAACCGAGCTGGGTGATAGCTGGTTGCCTATGAAACGAATCTAAGTTCTCCCTCAATTCATCTCCAAGGACCTCACTTAACCCCCATGAAGCGAATTAAGGACTATTTAAAGGAGGTACAGCTCCTTTAAAAAAGATTACACTCTCCCCCAGCGGATAAACCAATCTACTCCTCCCTACTGTGGGCCTTCCAGCAGCCACCACCAAAGAGTGCGTCAAAGCTCCATATAAAAAATTTTCAAACCTTATGACTCCCTCCCCCATAATAGGCTATCTTATCCAAAAATAAGAGAACTCATGCTAAAATAAGTAACTAGGGACACCCCCTCCACGGCGCAAGCTTACATCTCTACATTATTAACAAACCCAGATACCCCCAACTAACAACAAGACTAGATATCAAAAACTCTGTTAACCCACCTATGGAGCGCCCCAAGGAAGATTAAAATTCGTAAAAGGAACTAGGCAAATCCAAGGCCCGACTGTTTATCAAAAACATAGCCTTCAGCAAACCAAGTATTGAAGGTGAAGCCTGCCCGGTGACAATACGTTTAACGGCCGCGGTATCCTAACCGTGCAAAGGTAGCGCAATCAATTGTCCCATAAATCGGGACCTGTATGAATGGCCAAACGAGGTCTTAACTGTCTCTTACGAATAATCAGTGAAATTGATCTCCCTGTGCAAAAGCAGGGATAACCCCATAAGACGAGAAGACCCTGTGGAACTTTAAAATCAGCAGCCATCCTCCCATATAACCCTCCCACTGGGTATATCCCTTTGAACTCCACTGGCCTGCATTTTTTGGTTGGGGCGACCTTGGAGAAAACCTACCCTCCAAAGACCAGACCACACCTCTTAACCAAGAACAACACATCAACGTACTAATAGTAACCAGACCCAATATAATTGACCAATGGACCAAGCTACCCCAGGGATAACAGCGCAATCTCCCCCAAGAGCCCCCATCGACAGGGAGGTTTACGACCTCGATGTTGGATCAGGACATCCTAGTGGTGCAGCCGCTACTAAGGGTTCGTTTGTTCAACGATTAATAGTCCTACGTGATCTGAGTTCAGACCGGAGCAATCCAGGTCGGTTTCTATCTATGATAAACTCTTTCCAGTACGAAAGGACAGAAAGAGTAAGGCCTATACCAAAAGCACGCCTTCGCCCAAGTAATGAACTCAACTAAATTACTAAAAGCTATACCTCCTCACATTAATCCTAGAAAAGGACCGCTAGCGTGGCAGAGCTTGGCAAATGCAAAAGGCTTAAGCCCTTTACTCAGAGGTTCAAATCCTCTCCCTAGCTAAACAATTCCCACATGACTACTTACCTCACCTTAACTAGCCTCCTAATATCACTATCTTATGCGCTACCCATTCTCATCGCCGTAGCCTTCCTAACCCTAGTCGAACGAAAAATCCTAAGCTACATACAAGCCCGAAAAGGACCTAACATTGTAGGGCCCTTTGGCCTCCTACAACCTGTAGCAGATGGCGTAAAACTTTTTATTAAAGAGCCTATCCGCCCATCAACCTCGTCTCCATATCTGTTTATCATAACTCCAATACTAGCCCTCCTCCTAGCTATCACAATTTGAACCCCACTTCCTCTTCCCTTTCCACTTTCTGACCTAAACCTAGGAATACTTTTCCTTCTAGCCCTGTCAAGCCTAGCAGTCTACTCTATCCTATGATCAGGATGGGCCTCAAATTCCAAATACGCACTAATCGGCGCCCTACGGGCAGTTGCACAGACCATCTCCTACGAAGTAACACTAGCCATCATCCTCCTGTCCGTAATTATTTTATGTGGAAATTACACCCTAAACACCCTCGCTATTACTCAAGAACCTCTATACCTCATCTTCTCCTCCTGACCATTAGCCATAATATGATACATCTCCACCCTCGCAGAGACAAACCGAGCTCCCTTTGACCTCACAGAGGGAGAATCTGAACTAGTCTCAGGTTTCAATGTAGAATATGCCGCTGGCCCCTTCGCTTTATTCTTCCTCGCTGAATACGCTAATATCATGATAATAAATGCACTCACAACCATTCTCTTTCTAAATCCCAACTCACTTAACCTCCCCCAAGAACTTTTCCCAATAACTCTCGCTACAAAAATCCTATTACTTTCTGCCGGTTTCCTATGAATCCGTGCATCATACCCCCGATTCCGCTACGATCAGCTAATGCACCTCCTCTGAAAAAACTTCCTACCCCTAACTCTAGCACTATGTCTATGACACACTAGCTTCCCAATCTCCTACGCAGGACTACCCCCCTACCTGAGATCCAAAGTACCTAAGGAAATGTGCCTGAATGTCAAAGGGTCACTATGATAAAGTGAACATAGAGGTGCACCAACCCTCTCATTTCCTAACCTTAGAAAAGTAGGAGTTGAACCTACACAGAAGGAATCAAAATCCTTCATACTCCCTTTATATTATTTCCTAGTAAGGTCAGCTAATTAAGCTATCGGGCCCATACCCCGAAAATGATGGTTCAACTCCTTCCCCTACTAATGAATCCCCAAGCAACACTCATTTCTACTGTAAGTCTCCTCCTGGGTACAACCATCACCATCTCAAGCAACCACTGAATAATGGCTTGAACTGGGCTTGAAATTAATACTCTAGCCATCCTCCCCCTAATCTCGAAGCCTCATCATCCACGAGCCATTGAAGCTTCCACTAAATACTTCCTAGTGCAAGCAACTGCTTCAACACTACTTCTCTTCTCTAGTATAACCAATGCCTGACTCACTGGTCAATGAGATATTACCCAACTCACACACCCCCTGTCATGTCTCCTACTAACAATTGCAATCTCAATAAAACTAGGCCTCGTCCCATTCCACTTTTGATTTCCAGAAGTTCTACAAGGCTCTCCCCTAATAACCAACCTGCTACTAACAACAGTTATAAAGCTGCCACCAATTGCCCTACTCTTCCTTACATTCCCCTCACTCAATCCTGTCCTACTAACTTTTATAGCTATCGCTTCAGCAGCCCTAGGGGGCTGAATAGGTTTAAATCAGACCCAAACCCGCAAGATCCTAGCATTCTCTTCCATCTCCCACCTAGGTTGAATAACAATTATCCTCATCTACAACCCTAACCTCACATTAATTACTTTCTACTTATATGCTCTAACAACGGCAGCTATTTTCTTTACTCTTAGCACAATCAACGCCCTAAAACTATCTACCATAATAACCGCATGAACCAAAACCCCTGTACTAACCACATCCCTCATACTTGCACTCCTATCTCTAGCAGGACTCCCTCCCCTGACAGGATTCTTGCCAAAATGGGCTATTATCCAGGAACTTACCAAACAAGAACTAACCCCTGCAGCAACAACCATCACCCTGCTTTCCCTATTAGGCCTCTTCTTCTACCTACGTCTTGCCTACTGTGCAACAATTACACTCCCCCCAAACTCCATAAACTATATAAAACAATGACAAACTAACAAACCAGTCAACACACTGACCTCAATCTTCACCACATTATCAATCACACTCCTCCCGCTATCACCCATGATCCTCGCAGCCCTCTAGAGACTTAGGTTACATAAACCGAAGGCCTTCAAAGCCTTAAACAAGAGCTATCCCTCTTAGCCTCTGCTAAGATCCGCAGGACATTAACCTGCATCTCCTGAATGCAACTCAGGCACTTTAACTAAGCTAGGACCTTTTCTAGGTAGATGGGCTTCGATCCCATAATATTCTAGTTAACAGCTAAATGCCCTAACCTACAGGCCTCTACCTACTAGACCCTGGTACTATATTCAACGTACATCTCTGAGTTTGCAACTCAACATGAATTTCACTACAGAGTCGATAAGAAGAGGAATTAAACCTCTGTAAAAAGGTCTACAGCCTAACGCCTTAACACTCAGCCATCTTACCTATGACATTCATTAACCGATGATTATTCTCCACAAATCACAAAGACATTGGTACTCTCTATTTGATTTTCGGTGCCTGAGCCGGAATGATCGGCACAGCCTTAAGCCTTCTAATTCGAGCAGAACTCGGACAACCAGGAACCCTCCTGGGAGACGACCAAATTTATAATGTAATCGTCACTGCCCATGCTTTCGTAATAATCTTTTTTATGGTAATACCAATTATAATCGGAGGATTTGGCAACTGACTAGTCCCCCTAATAATTGGTGCTCCCGACATAGCCTTTCCACGTATAAACAACATAAGTTTTTGACTTCTCCCACCATCCTTCCTACTCCTCCTTGCATCCTCTACAGTAGAAGCCGGAGTTGGCACAGGATGGACCGTCTACCCCCCACTAGCTGGCAACCTAGCACATGCTGGAGCTTCAGTAGACCTAGCCATTTTTTCACTCCACCTCGCAGGGATCTCTTCTATCCTAGGGGCAATCAACTTCATCACCACCGCAATCAACATGAAACCTCCTGCTCTGTCACAATACCAAACTCCCCTATTTGTCTGATCTGTCCTAATTACCGCAGTACTACTCCTCCTCTCCCTCCCAGTCCTTGCTGCTGGCATCACAATGCTTCTAACTGACCGCAACTTAAACACTACATTCTTTGATCCCGCAGGAGGAGGTGACCCAGTCCTATATCAACACTTATTTTGATTCTTCGGACACCCAGAAGTATATATCCTTATTTTACCTGGATTCGGAATCATCTCCCATGTAGTAGCATACTATGCCGGTAAAAAAGAACCCTTTGGCTATATAGGAATAGTTTGAGCTATACTATCTATTGGCTTCCTAGGCTTCATCGTCTGAGCCCATCACATATTTACAGTAGGAATAGACGTAGACACTCGAGCATACTTCACATCTGCCACAATAATCATTGCCATTCCAACAGGCATTAAAGTCTTTAGCTGACTAGCTACCCTCCACGGAGGCACAGTTAAATGAGAACCCCCAATACTATGGGCCCTCGGCTTTATCTTTCTCTTCACCATCGGAGGCCTAACCGGAATTGTCCTAGCTAACTCATCTTTAGATATCGCCCTACATGACACATACTATGTAGTTGCCCACTTCCACTATGTCCTGTCTATAGGAGCTGTATTTGCTATCCTAGCAGGATTTACTCACTGGTTCCCACTTCTCACAGGCTACACCCTCCACCCCACATGAGCTAAAGCCCACTTTGGAGTAATATTCGCTGGAGTAAACCTTACCTTCTTCCCCCAACATTTCCTAGGCTTAGCCGGCATGCCCCGACGATACTCAGACTACCCAGACGCCTACACCCTATGAAATACTCTTTCCTCTATTGGCTCCCTCATCTCTATGACTGCAGTAATCATACTAATATTCATCATCTGAGAAGCCTTCGCTTCCAAACGAAAAGTATCACAACCAGAACTAACCATAACCAACATCGAATGAATCCATGGTTGTCCTCCTCCATATCACACCTTCGAAGAACCAGCCTTTGTCCAAGTACAAGAAAGGAAGGAGTCGAACCCTCATAAGCTAGTTTCAAGCCAACCGCATTAAACCACTCATGCTTCTTTCTTATGGGATGTTAGTAAATTTATTACATAGTCTTGTCAAGGCTAAATAACAGGCGAAAATCCAGTACATTCCACTACCCTCCCCATGGCCAACCACTCTCAATTCGGTTTCCAAGACGCCTCATCTCCCATCATAGAAGAACTCATTGAATTCCATGACCATGCACTAATAGTTGCACTGGCTATCTGCAGCCTAGTACTCTACCTACTAGCCCTTATGCTCATAGAAAACCTATCGTCCAACACCGTCGATGCGCAAGAAGTAGAACTTGTATGAACAATTCTACCCGCTATCGTTCTAATCATACTTGCCCTTCCTTCTTTACAAATTCTCTACATAATAGACGAAATCGATGAACCAGACCTAACTCTTAAAGCTATCGGACATCAATGATACTGATCATATGAGTACACTGACTTCAAAGACCTATCCTTCGACTCCTACATACTACCTACTACAGATCTCCCACTCGGCCACTTCCGCCTCCTAGAAGTTGATCATCGTATCGTTATCCCAATAGAATCCCCCATCCGAGTTATTGTTACAGCCGACGATGTCCTTCACTCATGAGCAGTCCCCAGCCTTGGTGTTAAAACTGATGCAATCCCAGGACGACTAAACCAAACATCCTTTATCACTACCCGACCAGGAATCTTCTATGGCCAATGCTCTGAAATCTGCGGAGCTAACCACAGTTTCATACCTATTGTAGTAGAATCAGCTCCACTCGCCCACTTTGAAAGCTGATCCTCCCTCTTATCGTCTTAACCATTAAGAAGCTATGAACCAGCACTAGCCTTTTAAGCTAGAGATAGAGGCCGCACATCCTCCTTAATGTCATGCCTCAACTAAACCCCGCACCTTGACTATTTATTATACTAACCTCATGATTTACTTTTTCTTTTATCCTTCAACCTAAACTTCTGCTACTTACCTCAACAAACTCCCCCCTTAATAAACTCACTTCCACCATAAAAACCTCTCCCTGAAACTGACCATGAACTTAAGCTTCTTCGATCAATTCATAAGTCCCTCACTCCTAGGTATTCCATTAATTCTCATTTCCCTACTATTCCCCGCACTCCTATTCCCTTCTCCCAGCAACCGATGAATTACAAATCGCCTCTTAACCCTCCAACTTTGATTTATAAACCTAATTACAAAACAACTTATAACCCCATTAAACAAGAATGGACACAAATGGGCCCTAATTTTATCCTCACTAATAATCCTCCTACTAACAATCAATCTACTAGGACTCCTTCCATATACATTTACCCCTACCACCCAACTCTCAATGAACCTCGCCTTAGCCTTCCCCCTATGACTGGCCACCTTACTCACAGGACTACGAAATCAACCCTCTGTCTCACTAGGCCACCTCCTACCAGAAGGCACCCCTACACTACTAATCCCCGCCCTAATTCTAATCGAAACAACTAGCCTCCTTATTCGCCCCTTAGCCCTAGGAGTCCGCCTCACAGCTAATCTCACAGCAGGACATTTACTCATCCAACTCATTTCAACTGCAACTACCATCCTTCTTCCCATCATACCAGCCGTATCCCTCCTCACCCTAATCATCCTTCTCCTACTAACCATCCTAGAAGTAGCCGTAGCCATAATTCAAGCTTACGTTTTCGTACTATTACTAAGCCTTTACCTCCAAGAAAACATTTAACCCTTAATGACTCACCAAGCACACTCCTTCCACATGGTAGACCCAAGCCCCTGACCCATCTTCGGAGCAACCGCCGCCCTCCTCATAACCTCAGGATTAGCTATATGATTCCACCACAACTCCATGCAACTCCTACTCCTAGGTCTACTCTCAACCATCCTCGTCATAATTCAATGATGACGTGATATTGTCCGCGAAAGCACATTCCAAGGCCACCACACTCCTACCGTCCAAAAAGGCCTACGCTATGGAATAATCCTATTCATCACATCAGAGGCCTTCTTTTTCCTAGGATTCTTCTGAGCATTCTTCCACTCCAGCCTAGTCCCCACTCCAGAGCTCGGAGGCCAATGACCACCAACAGGAATTAACCCCCTTAACCCAATAGAAGTCCCCCTACTAAACACAGCCATCCTTCTTGCCTCCGGTGTCACCGTTACATGAGCACACCATAGCATCACAGAAGGAAACCGAACCCAAGCCACCCAAGCCCTCCTCATAACTGTCCTACTGGGTTTCTATTTCACAGCCCTTCAAGCAACAGAATACTACGAAGCCCCCTTCTCGATCGCTGACGGAGTTTACGGATCTACCTTCTTCGTCGCTACAGGATTCCATGGACTTCATGTTATCATCGGATCCTCCTTCCTCCTAGTCTGCCTCCTACGTCTTATCAAATTCCACTTCACATCCAACCACCACTTTGGCTTCGAAGCCGCAGCCTGATACTGACACTTCGTTGACGTCATCTGACTATTCCTCTACATAACAATTTATTGATGAGGATCATGCTCTTCTAGTATACTCATTACAATTGACTTCCAATCATTAAAATCTGGATCAAAACCAGAGAAGAGCAATTAACATAGTACTCTTCATACTTATCCTCTCCTTATCCCTAAGTACCATTCTAACTATACTAAACCTCTGACTTGCCCAAACCAATCCAGACTCTGAAAAACTATCCCCATACGAATGTGGATTTGACCCCCTAGGATCTGCCCGCCTTCCCTTCTCTATCCGATTCTTTCTAGTGGCAATCTTATTTCTACTATTCGATCTAGAAATCGCCCTTCTCCTACCCCTCCCATGAGCCATTCAACTTCAACTCCCCCTCACTACCCTGACCTGAGCATCCACTATCATCCTCCTCCTCACGCTAGGACTAATCTATGAATGAGCCCAAGGAGGCCTGGAATGAGCAGAATAACCAGACCAGAGAACTAGTCTAACAAAGACAGTTGATTTCGACTCAACAAATTACAGCTCTACCCTGTAGCTCTCTCCATGACCTTCCTCCACCTAAGCTTCTACTCGGCCTTTGTTATAAGCAGCCTTGGATTAGCCTTTCACCGAACCCACCTAATCTCCGCCCTACTATGCCTAGAAAGCATAATGCTAGCTATATACATCGCACTGTCCATATGACCCATCCAAACCCAAATAACATCCTCTACCCTTATACCCATTCTTATACTAGCATTTTCTGCCTGTGAAGCAGGTACTGGCTTAGCAATCCTAGTTGCCTCCACCCGAACCCATGGGTCTGACCACTTACACAACCTCAACCTCCTACAATGCTAAAAATTATCCTCCCTACAATCATACTCCTCCCTATAACTCTTCTATCCCCCTCAAAACATCTATGACTTAACACCTCATTGCATAGCCTTTTAATCGCAACTGTAAGCCTTCAATGACTCTCCACAACATACTACCCTAGTAAGAACCTCTCGCAGTGATCTGGCATCGATCAGATCTCCTCCCCCTTACTAGTACTATCTTGCTGACTACTACCCCTCATAATTTTAGCCAGCCAAAATCACCTTCAGCAGGAACCACCTACACGAAAACACATTTTTATCACAACCATAATCCTTGCTCAACCCTTCATTCTCCTAGCATTCTCCGCTTTAGAACTGATACTGTTTTACATCGCATTTGAAGCCACCCTAATCCCAACCCTCATCCTAGTTACACGCTGAGGAAACCAGCCAGAACGACTGAGCGCCGGAATTTATCTACTCTTCTACACACTTACTAGCTCACTCCCCTTACTTGTTGCCATCCTCTACCTGCACACTCAAACAGGCACAATACATTTCACCATAATAAAACTTCTACACCCATCCCTTACCAACTCCTGGACTGGCCTCTTCCTAAGTCTAGCTCTGCTACTAGCATTCATAGTAAAAGCACCCCTTTACGGCCTACATCTTTGACTCCCTAAAGCCCACGTAGAAGCACCCATCGCTGGATCTATGCTTCTAGCCGCACTACTCCTAAAGCTTGGAGGGTATGGTATCATTCGAATTTCTATAATTACAACACCTATACTAAACTACTTACACTATCCATTTCTAACCTTGGCCCTATGAGGCGCATTAATAACAAGCTCCATCTGTTTACGTCAAATCGACCTAAAATCCTTAATCGCATATTCCTCTGTTAGCCACATAGGCCTAGTCATCGCCGCAACAATAATCCAAACCCATTGATCACTCTCAGGAGCTATAATCTTAATAATCTCACACGGCCTCACCTCCTCAATACTATTTTGCCTCGCCAACACAAACTATGAACGAACTCACAGTCGTATTTTACTCCTAACACGAGGTCTACAACCCCTCCTACCTCTCATAGGCATTTGATGACTGCTAGCAAACCTTACAAACATAGCCCTCCCTCCTACAACAAATTTAATAGCCGAGCTAACCATCATAATTGCACTCTTCAACTGATCTATATTCTCCATCATCCTTACAGGAACTGCTACCTTACTAACCGCATCCTATACACTCTACATACTCCTCATAACTCAACGAGGCCCCATACCAACCTACATCACTTCCATCCAAAATTCAAATACACGAGAACATTTACTAATAACTCTCCACATTACACCTACCCTCCTCCTCATTCTAAAACCCGACTTAATTTCAGGAATCCCCACATGCAAGCATAGTTTTAAATCAAACATTAGACTGTGATCCTAAGAATAGAAGTTAAAATCTTCTTGCCTGCCGAGGGGAGGTTCAACCAATAAGAACTGCTAATTCTTACATCTGAGTTTAAAATCTCAGCCCCCTTACTTTTAAAGGATAATAGTAATCCACTGGTCTTAGGAGCCACTTATCTTGGTGCAAATCCAAGTAAAAGTAGTGGACCACCTACAAACCCTCAACATCTTCATACTCTTAACATTAACTACACTCCTTACCCCCATTCTCCTCCCCCTGCTGTCTAAAAGCCACTCCAACACACCTACTATCATTACACAAACCGTCAAAACTTCTTTCATTGTTAGCCTAATTCCCATAGCTCTGTTCATGTATATAAACACAGAAAACATCACTTTCCACTGAGAGTGAAAATTCACTACAAACTTTAGCATCCCCCTCAGCTTCACAATAGACCAATACTCCTTAATATTCTTCCCCATTGCACTATTCGTAACCTGATCTATCCTTCAATTTGCATCATGATATATAGCCTCAGAACCTCATATTACAAAATTCTTTACTTATCTCCTTATATTCCTAATCGCCATACTCACATTAATCATTGCCAATAACATATTCCTCCTATTCATTGGATGAGAAGGCGTCGGAATTATATCCTTCCTCCTAATCGGATGATGACATGGCCGAGCAGAAGCTAACACTGCCGCTCTCCAAGCCGTCCTTTACAACCGCATTGGAGATATCGGTCTCATCCTGTCCATAGCCTGAATAGCCTGCCTCATAAACACCTGAGAAATCCAACAATTATCTTTCCCAAACCAAACTCCCCTGCTTCCCTTACTAGGACTAATCCTAGCTGCCGCAGGAAAATCTGCCCAATTCGGCCTCCATCCATGACTCCCAGCTGCAATAGAAGGTCCCACCCCAGTTTCGGCCCTACTTCATTCTAGCACTATAGTAGTAGCCGGAATTTTCTTACTTATCCGCACTCACCCCCTGTTTTGTAATAATCAAACTGCCCTTTCACTATGCCTCTGTTTAGGTGCTCTATCCACACTATTTGCCGCCACGTGCGCTCTTACTCAAAACGACATCAAAAAAATTATCGCCTTCTCTACGTCAAGCCAACTAGGCCTGATAATAGTAACAATCGGTTTAAATCTACCTCAACTAGCCTTCCTACATATCTCCACCCACGCCTTCTTTAAAGCCATACTCTTCCTCTGCTCAGGCTCCATCATTCATAGCCTCAATGGCGAACAAGACATTCGAAAGATAGGAGGCCTACAAAAACTTCTCCCAACAACCACCTCATGCCTAACTATTGGAAACCTAGCCCTTATAGGAACACCATTCCTAGCAGGATTTTACTCAAAAGACTCCATCATTGAAAATCTCAACACTTCACACCTAAACACCTGAGCACTTCTCCTAACCCTGCTAGCCACATCTTTCACTGCAACTTACAGCTTACGTATATCTTTATTAGTGCAAACTAACTTTACTCGCATACTCCCCATCATACCCGTAAATGAAAACAACCCAACGATTATAAACCCTATTACCCGCCTTGCCCTAGGAAGTATTATAGCCGGACTATTAATTACCTCATTCATCCTTCCTACAAAAACCCCTCCCATAACCATACCCTTTGTCACAAAAACTACCGCTATCATTGTCTCAGTCCTAGGCATGATCCTAGCCCTAGAACTATCAAAACTCACCCACACTCTTATTAAACCTAAACAAAGCCCACTAATAAACTTCTCCTCCACTCTAGGTTATTTTAACCCTCTAACACACCGACTTTGTGCAACCAAACTATTGTACAATGGACAAAACATTGCATCACACCTAATTGATCTTTCCTGATATAAAAAAATAGGACCTGAAGGACTAGCCACCCTTCAACTCAAAGCAGCCAAAACCTCAACCTCCCTCCACACTGGAATAATCAAAATATACTTAGGATCTTTCGCCCTATCCGCCCTTATCATCTTCTTATCCACGCACAGAATTAAACATTAATGGCACCCAACCTACGAAAACATCACCCACTACTAAAAATAATCAACAACTCCCTAATTGATCTTCCCACCCCATCTAACATCTCCGCCTGATGGAACTTTGGGTCCCTCCTAGGAATCTGTTTAGCCACACAAATCATCACCGGCCTCCTACTAGCAATACACTACACAGCAGATACCACCCTAGCATTCACATCTGTTGCCCATACATGTCGTAATGTCCAATACGGCTGACTAATTCGAAACCTACATGCAAACGGAGCTTCTTTCTTCTTTATCTGCATCTACCTCCACATCGGACGAGGGTTCTACTATGGCTCTTACTTATATAAAGAAACCTGAAACACAGGAGTTGTCCTCCTTCTAACCTTAATAGCCACTGCCTTCGTTGGTTACGTACTCCCATGAGGCCAAATGTCCTTCTGAGGGGCTACAGTAATTACTAATCTATTCTCTGCTATCCCCTACATTGGTCAAACACTCGTAGAATGAGCCTGAGGGGGGTTCTCTGTAGATAACCCCACCCTTACTCGATTTTTTGCCCTTCACTTCCTTCTTCCATTCATCATTGCAGGCCTCACATTCATTCACTTAACTTTCCTACACGAAACTGGCTCAAATAACCCCTTAGGTATTCCCTCAGACTGTGATAAAATTCCATTCCATCCCTACTTCTCTATAAAAGATATCCTAGGCTTCATGCTACTCCTCCTCCCACTAATAACTACTGCAATATTCTCACCCAACCTTCTTGGAGATCCAGAAAACTTCACACCCGCCAACCCGCTAGTAACCCCACCCCACATTAAACCCGAATGATATTTCCTATTCGCATATGCCATTCTACGCTCAATCCCCAACAAACTAGGAGGAGTCCTAGCCCTCGCTGCATCCGTCTTAATCCTATTTTTAATCCCGTTCCTCCACATATCAAAGCAACGTACAATAACATTCCGACCTCTCTCTCAGCTCCTATTCTGAATCCTCGTTGCAAACCTTCTTATCCTCACATGAATCGGAAGCCAACCAGTAGAACACCCCTTCATCATTATTGGGCAATTGGCTTCACTTACTTACTTCATAATCTTACTCATCCTATTCCCCATCATTGGGGTGCTAGAAAACAAAATACTAAACCTCTAACCACTCTAATAGTTTATTAAAACATTGGTCTTGTAAGCCAAAGACTGAAGGCTATTCCCTTCTTAGAGTTCTATAAAATTCCTATTCACCTCACCCAACAAGAGGGGGTCCCCCCCCTCCCCCCATTTTTTAGGGTATGTATTACTTTGCATTGCATTATTTTCCACATTAGACATACCATCCATGTAGGAAAATCGCTATCATATTAATGGCTAAATTGCATAAATTTTCATGCTTACTCCCATTCCAACCCACCCAAGCCATCACCTGATCTAGGAACATTCCCACGTCAAGGACTAACAATGTCATGATCTAGGAATATCTCCAATAACGGACTAAAACCTATTCCAAGTTAACTTTCGCATAAAACCCTCTAATCACACGAGGAATACCTCAAGGACTAGAACCTACCGTTTGATCCCATCTCACCACTTAACCTTGCTCTATGTACTAAACAAGAGGCGCCAGGTTATTTATTAGTCGTACACCTCACGAGAAACCAGCAACCCGGCGTTAGAAATGTTTATCACGACCAGCTTCAGGTGCATTCTTTCCTCGTCCCTGGCCCAACTTGCGCTTTTGCGCCTCTGGTTCCTCGGTCAGGGCCATAACTTGATTAATTTTCCTAAACTTGCGCTCCGTTACTAATGGTTGGGGATGCTTGATTAACTTTAAACTCGTGATCGCGGCATTTCCCCTCTTCTACGCTTCTCTTCTTTTTTTTGGGGTAGATCTCAATATGCCCTTCAGAGTGCTCCGCCAGGGGTCTACCATATATGGTTGACATGTACACCTTGTGGTCGGCGTGCGGTTTCGTCACTTTCAAGTGAAAATTAATGATATGGTTTCTAGTGTTATTTCGTCTCATACTGTTGCATGGATGCACTTTGTCATGCTATTGGCTTGGCTTCTCCACACCGTCTCTGACCCATGTGTTGGTGAATTAATGCTCGATAGACATATTTTTACCTCGTCAATTTCACAAAAAAATTTAACATTTTACCCCTATTCTAGGGACATCCCCTCTAAAACACCTTATTTTTGTCATCAAATTTTTTAACAAAAAAATTAAAATTTTACAAACTTTCCCTTCCGCCCAATTTCCCATTCAACGACCTTACCATCAATTTTTGTTAAAATTTTTTCATCCATCAAACTTTCCGCCTAATTTTCCATTCATCAAATACGATCATTCATTTGTTAAAATTATATTAACCATCAAACTTTCCACCTAATTTTCCATTCATCAAATACGATCATTCATTTGTTAAAATTATATTAACCATCAAACTTTCCGCCTAATTTTCCATTCATCAAATACGATCATTCATTTGTTAAAATTATATTAACCATCAAACTTTCCACCTAATTTCCCTCAACCTATTATCCCATCTAAACACCTTCCACCTACCTAAACCAACAAGCCTATACAACAATCCCTCTAAACTTATCCTTCACCTCAGAAAAAAAGGAATTAAACCTTTATCCCCAACTCCCAAAGCTGGTATTTTTATTAAACTACTTTCTGAATTTTTCCCCCCCCCCCTAAACTGCCCGAATCGCTCCTCGAGACAACCCCCGTACAAACTCTAGTACTACAAACAAAGTTAAAAGCAAACCCCAACCTGCAACCAAAAACTGCCCAACACCCCAAAAATAAAATATAGCCGCACCCTCAAAATCTGCCCGTACAAAGGAAACACCCACACTATCCACCGTACTCACCCCAACCCATTGAAACCCAGATACCCCTATAATAAATACCCCCATACCTAAGACCAAAATCAACCCAACAACATAGCCAACAACCCGCCAATCTCCTCAAGCCTCAGGAAACGGATCCGCTGCCAATGAGACCGAATACACAAAGACCACTAACATTCCACCTAAATACACCAAAAATAACACCAACGATACAAAAGACACCCCCAAACTCACCAACCATCCACACCCTACAACAGACCCTAATACCAACCCTACCACCGCATAATATGGAGAGGGATTAGACGCAACCGCTAAACCCCCCATAACAAAGCCAATACCTAAAAACAACATAAAATACATCATAAAATTCCTGCTTGGCCTCTATCCAAGACCTATGGCCTGAAAAACCACCGTTGTAACTTCAACTACAAGAACTACCCAACGTAAACCTTCACAATCTAACATTACCCACCCCTCTTTTTACTTTCCAACTCAAAACCTAA